GAGGAATTCCCAAACATTTGGTGATCTCAGATGTGTCGATATCAACGACGACTTATTCTTTTTATTTCGATGAATCATTTCTTTGGACAGAAGATTATGTAACCATTTACTCGAGATCTCACTTCTGAGAAAAAATTGCATCTTCCACAATTTTGTCTGAAGAATTCGCCACGATATACCCATAATATCATGAAAAATGGATACACTGCTACTTAGTATTGACAATAGGTCTGAAAAAGTATCTAAAAATATCGAATTTAGATATTTGTACCCTGTCGAAGTAAAGAAGCTTGGCATATATGTTTGGAATAGATTCCATTTTTTTGAGAGAATTGAAAAAGCACTATCTCGTTGAAAGGTTGTATACATCCGCCCTTTCTGAACCCCAACGCATTTCTTTAGACAAAGACTCTGTTTTTTCCTTTTTTCGGATGGGAAATCTTTCTCAGAACATGGAATGTGAATCAAACCTATATTTGAATTGAAATTGGGACACTCATGAAGGTTCTTTCCTTCTGAATCAGATAGATTCATATCTGAAAGAGGTTGACAATAAGTTCTTTCAAAATTGACAATTTGTCCCTCTGTTAGAGGGTTTCCAGAAGTGTCTACGATCGAATAAATAGCTCTACGAACGAATGGATCGGGTCGACTTAGAAAATGAAAAGATTTGTCCAAGTTATACCTTTCGTCACCACTTTGTGGAAAATCGTTAGGTATGAATATGTTAGATACTTGTGACTCGATTGGTGAAATAGTAGTTCTCCCCCCAAAAACATGTTTTTTTTTACCAACGCACAAAGAAAATCTTTTCTTGCGAAGGAACAAGATATTGAGAAATTGCCCATATAGAAAATATGAATTATTATTACGAGCCTTTTCCACAGAAAAAGGGAATCTTTTGTTACAATAGAAGCAGAAGTGATGCGGATTATTCAAGAATCGAAGTCGATTTGCTTTATAAAAAGAGGATATCAATGAACTTCTGTGAAATGGTTTCCCGGGATTCAGCCAATTGTCTTGATCGTAGAATATCATTGAGAAATAGGAATCTTTGTTATCAAAGGATTTCCTGCGATTAGTTCTAGTATGGAATGAGTCAATCATCCGCTTTGGTATCTTATTGAACAAAAATGGTGATATTGTTCCTCCATTGATCAAGAATTTCGAAGTACCATCATCAGCCAGTAAGAAGGGGTTCAATTTTTTCAAATGAACAATTTGAAAACCTATCGATTCTAACAACTGATTGCAGAGTTTATCATTCGGACCTTTCAATTCATAGATGTTGATTTCGGACCTATGAATGGGGGTATTCCCAAAACTTACACAGGAAAAAGGAAAAGAAAGTGAATTAGACAAAAAGAAAAGCAACTTGGCCAAAAAATGAAGTGACTTGCCCAAAAAACGAAGTGACTGGGAGAAAAGGAAAAAGAAACGAAGTGACCTGGACCACTTGGGCAAAAAGAAAGTAAGCAACTTATACACATCTTTTTCGAATTTCTTGCAAACCTCAGAATAATTCATCAAAAATTGATTAATACGAATACGTGTATAAATACGTAATTGATCAAACATTACTTGAAAACGGCTCTTTTGCACTTGAAAATGCACTTGAAAACAGCTTTTCTGCTCAGAAAGGAAATGTTCCAAATGTTCCTGGCAATTCTTGCTCCCATTGGACCATTTGTATATATATGCATAATCTTGTTTGATCATATATTTCATTAGAGTTCTATGACTGAGAGTATCCTTTCCTTTTTGATCCCTTTGAATTCCATATTCGAAGTTGCGATCGGATCTATTCATTAAAAAGAATCGATTCAATACACTTCTTATGTACCTATTATATTGGATTTGAATCAGATTTCGGATCAATCTATATTGATTGACTGCTTCCATTATGTTATTGCTAGCAAATACCACCATTTTTTGCTTTAGATCTCCCAAACCATTCCCGCAGGAGATCCAGACCCGTTTTTGTCTGATCCTTCGAAAAAAATATTCATTCTCCTCATAACGAAAAAGAACAGGAGACAGAACCAATAAAGATTTCTTTTTCGATTCAGCCCTGGTGTTGAATACCTCATTCAAGAATTTTTTTTGATCCAATCCGTACGAATCAATAGAAAAAGAAAATCCCTTATGATACACCAGATCCGGCTCGGTTATTGATAGAGTAAATAGATCTGCCATTTCTTGCAATCTCTCTTCTGATTCAAAATCATGGTGTAACGCGTATCCTCCCCTGTTCCGTTCATGGAATCGGTGAAAGAAATCAAAAAATGGATTTTTGTTAAAGAATGAAATCTTATTGGAACTGTCCAGATCCGGGTCATCCTTCGGAACCATATCACATCCCGGATCTAATGAAATAGAATGAATTGAGATAGTATTTTGTAAATACGTAATGATTTTGAATAAATGAATCATTTCTTTATTTTCTGATCGCCGGACAAAAGAAAGATGTTTCTTCAACAATTTCTGCTCTCTAGTGGACCTCTCAGTAGGATTCGAACCCAGATGAAGTTCTGACCATCTATCAGAGAAAAAAGAACGAACGGATCTTGTAGCATTCCCAAGAAATTCTTCCATTTCTTCCGGAAACAGATGATTAATCATCGGTTTCTCGCGTTCCGTGAATAGCTGGGACATTGAGGAATATCCAGAAAGGTTTTTCGGGAATCGGTCTGATTCTATCTCTTTTCGTTCCGTTTGAAGAAAGGAAGGATCCCAGGGAATCGATCTTTCTTCTAGTTGTTGAATCTCTCTTTGATTGATCAATGTGCGATATTCCGAATCCTCATTACTAATGGAATCCAAATGATCTCTGGATTGATCAGAGGATCCTTTCAGTTGGCTAGAATCCGTTACTTGAACGAAACTAGACCTTGTGGAATCATATTGAATATTTGACCATACATTCCGTACCTTGCTAAAAAACCGATCCTTCTTTCCCAACCACACATTGCCTAACCAAAAATACGATTCGGGCGGATTATTCCCCCAACTAGGGAATAAAAGGAAGAGATCTTGGCGGAATTTCCACATATGAAATTGAGTACAATTTTGCAACGAGATAGCCCCCTTGTTTCTCGAGAAGAGATGGGAAACATGCTCATGTTGTTTGAAGAAAATCCCCGCTTCAATTGGTCTTTTTTCACGAAAAGCAGACATAAGATAAGAAATCCAGTCTTTCGCTAATCTTTCCAATAAAATAGGATCAGCCAATTTCCAATCATGGTCCTTGTGGGTCGAATCATCATCCATATAATATACAAAAAGAAACTCCAGAGATTTGCTATCTTTCTCTTTGAATAAGATCTCAATTTCGGCGACGGTTTCATTAGATATCTTACAACTAGAATTCCTCTTTGTTATTGAGAGAACCCCAGTACTCTCTTTCCGATTCAGGAAAGAACTCTCAGAGATCTTTTTTCCTTTTGGAAGATACAGGAGCGAAACAATCAACCTATTGATATTGGAAGACCCAACAGCTTCTTCCAATCGATCATTTCTGGGTCCAGTGGAATTCATAGGTATAGGAAGAAACCCTGTCAAATATAGGTTTTTTCTTTCGACCATATTTCGATTGTTAATACGATATATAAGTACCGCTACTACAAAGAGTATTACTCCCCTGATCGTGAAAGATCGATTGCTTGTTGAACCCTGGAAATTGCGTGAAAGTAGAATACTAAAAATTCGTGGGTCAAAGAGTTTTAGAAAACGTTCTTGGTGGAAAAAAATGTGAATAAAGGATCCCACTGAATTGAATTGGGTCCACGAATCTAAGAAATAGTGAGAATTCTTTATCTCTCTCATTATCTCTCTCAATTCGAAAATACAGAACTTGATTTGTCTTTTTTGCGTCTTGATTTGTCTTTTTTGCATTAGGTTCACCCCCGAGATTTCATCTCATTTTGATTTTGATTCTTCTTTTATGTTATTTTAATTTATTTTATGTTATTTTAATTTGACTTATTTTAATTTGACTTATTTTATGTTATTTTAATTTAAATGATTTTATGTTATTTTAATTTAAATGATTTTATGTTATTTTAATTTAAATGATTTTATGTTATTTTAAATTTTAATTTGACTTATTTTTTATATTGGATTGGCACCGTGGACAGGGGTCCCTGTTAAGCATCCATGGCTGAGTGGTGAAAGCGCCCAACTCATAATTGGCGAAGTCGTAGGTTCAATTCCTACTGGATGCACGCAATCAGGACCTTGGAATCTCATCCATACATAACGAATTGATGTCACATAACACAATTCAGATCCATATCATAACATATCTATCTATATTTTTTTTCATATATGATAGATATATATGTATCATAGATATATATGAACTATATGAACAGTAAGAACTAGCATTCTTATTGAGACTTGAACTCAGAAGGAAGAAAATAAATTTATGGATGGAATCAAATATGCAGTATTGACAGACAAAAGTATTCGGTTATTGGGGAAAAATAAATATACTTTTAATATCGAATCAAGAGCAACTAAGATAGGAATAAAGCTTTCGATCGAACTCTTTTTTGGTGTCAAGGTAAAGGATGTGAATAGCCATCGCCTTCCCGCAAAGAGTAGAAGAATGGGACAGACAATGAGACGTGTAATCATTACGCTTCAACCGGGTTATTCTATTCAACCTCTTAAAAAGATAAAGAACTTCAATCAAAATACTTAATAGCATGGTGATACAATTATACAAAACTTATACCCCGAGTACACGCAATGGAACCGTAAATGGTCAAGTGAAATCCACTCGAGGAAAGAATTTGATCTATGGACAGCATCGTTGTGGTAAAGGTCGTAATGCCAGAGGAATCATTACCGCAAGGCATAGAGGGGGAGGTCATAAGCGTCTATACCGTAAAATAGATTTTCGACGGAATGAAAAAGACATATATGGTCGAATCGTAACCATAGAATACGACCCTAATCGAAATGCATACATTTGTCTCATACACTATGGGAATGGTGAGAAGAGATATATTTTACATCCCAGGGGGGCTATAATTGGAGATAGCATTGTTTCTGGTACAGAGGTTTCTATAAAAATCGGAAATGCCCTACCTTTGACCGAAATGCCCTTAGGCACGGCTATACATAACATAGAAATCACACTTGGAAAGGGTGGACAATTAGCTAGAGCAGCGGGTGCTGTCGCGAAACTGATTGCAAAAGAGGGAAAATCAGCCACAATAAAATTACCTTCTGGGGAGGTCCGTTTGATATCCAAAAACTGCTCAGCAACAGTCGGACAAGTGGGGAATGTTGGGGTGAACCAGAAAAGTTTGGGTAGAGCCGGAGCTAAACGTTGGCTAGGTAAGCGTCCTGTAGTAAGAGGAGTAGTTATGAACCCTGTAGACCATCCCCATGGAGGTGGTGAAGGGAGAGCTCCAATTGGTAGAAAAAAACCCACAACCCCTTGGGGTTATCCTGCACTTGGAAGAAAAAGTAGAAAAAGAAATAAATATAGTGAGAAGTTCATTCTTCGTCACCGTAGTAAGTAGTAAAGAAAATCGAATTGATTTCTTCAAAAAAATATATAGGAGTCAGCTGTGGCACGTTCACTAAAAAAAAATCCCTTTGTAGCGAATCATTTATTAAAAAAAATTGATAAGCTTAACAGAAAAGCAGAAAAAGAAATAATAAGAACTTGGTCCCGGGGATCCACCATTATACCGACAATGATTGGTCATACTATTGCCATCCATAATGGAAAAGAGCATCTGCCTATTTATATAACGGATCATATGGTAGGACACAAATTGGGAGAATTTGCATCTACTTTCAATTTCCGAGGACACACAAAAAGTGATAATAAATCTCGGCGTCGGTAATGTTAATACTAAAATACTAAAAAAAGATCTAGATGCTTATGATTCATTAGTAGGAGGCAAACTTTATGTACCAGGTGCTAAAGAAGAAAAAACCAGAAGTATACGCTTTAGGTCAACATATATCTATGTCGGCTGACAAAGCACGAAGAGTCATTGACCAAATTCGTGGGCGTTCCTATGAGGAAACACTTATGATATTAGAACTAATGCCCTATCGAGCAGGTTATCCCATTTTTAAATTGGTTTATTCTGCAGCAGCAAACGCTAGTTACACTATGGCTTCCAATGAAGCTAATTTAGTTATTAGTAAAGCTGAAGTGAATGAGGGGACTACCGTAAAGAAATTCAAACCTCGAGCTCGCGGACGTAGTTATCCGATAAAAAGAACCACCTGCCATATAACTATTGTACTGAAAGATATATCTTTAGACGATTCTGAATCGATAGAGCTCAATTTGTTAAAAAAACCGAGATGGAAAAAAAATTCTACAGCTATGGCATATTATGATCTCCATAATAGAGGGGGTTTATGGGACAAAAAATAAATCCACTTGGTTTCAGACTTGGTACAACCCAAGGTCATCATTCCCTTTGGTTTTCACAACCAAAAAATTATTCTGAAAGTCTACAAGAAGATCAAAAAATAAGAAATTTTATCAAGAATTATGTACAAAAGAATATGATAACATCCTCTGGCGTCACGGGAATTGCACGTATAGATATTCAAAAAGGAATCGATCTGATCAAAGTCATAATTTTTATGGGATTTCCAAAATTATTAATAGAAAATAGACCGCGAGCAACCGAAGAATTACAAATGACTCTACAAAAAGAATTGAATTGTGTAAACCGAAAACTTAACATTGCTATCACAAGAATTGCAAAACCTTACGGAAACCCTAAGATTCTTGCCGAATTTATAGCCGGACAATTAAAGAATAGAGTTTCATTTCGAAAAGCAATGAAAAAAGCTATTGAATTAGCTGAAAAAGCAGATACAAAAGGCATTCAAGTACAAATTGCAGGGCGCATTGACGGAAAGGAAATTGCACGTGTCGAATGGATCAGAGAAGGGAGGGTTCCCCGACAAACTATTCGAGCTAAAATTGATTATTGTTCTTATCCAGTTCGAACTATCTATGGGGTATTAGGCATAAAAATTTGGATATTTCTGGACGAGGCCTAATAAACCTTTATTACTTATTTTTCCCTTCGATACCAGTAATTGAACAAAAGCAGAGAACCTCGGTCATTCTTTTTCTGGTCAATCAAAGGGAGCAATTGTAATTTCTAATACTGAATTCTATAGGGTTGAATAAAAATTCGATTGACCATTTGATATCATTGCTATGCTTAGTGTGTGACTCGTTGATTTTTTAGGGTTAGGATTAAACCAGACCCATAGTATGAACTAATAACTAGAGAAGAACTAATAACCAACTCATCAACTTCGCATTATCTGGATCTAAAGAACCAGTCACGATATGATATATAGTATAGGTCATATCTTTGTAGCAACTGCTATTTTTTTTTTCATAAACAAAAAAGATTCTAAGTTGCAAAGCAAAATAGAAGAGAAAAAAGATGTGGATAAATGGAAGGAGGAGAGAAAGAGAGAAAAAGAATCTCAATGATTTAAAATTCCAATATGTAAGGTCTATCATAAAAGGCAGTGTAATAAAGCATGAATACTGATTTATCCATACCCTAATTAATGAAATTAATCAATTAATAGAATAATACAAGAAAAAATCAAGAGCTTCGAGCCAATAAAGACTGAGAAGAATGGCTCAAGACTTTATTTGATTATTCTTACGAGCTCCATTGTCAAATTCGGACCTAACCATTAAGTAAGAAGCGATGGGAACGACGGAACCTGTGAATGAAAAAGATTCCATTGAAAAAAAATATTAAAGATTCACTGGTCGGGATGGCGGAATGAGCCGGAGATCTATTTATTTATTCTGAGATCTGAGACGTCACGAGCTAGCCCTACAACTGAAATAGAAATTGAAAGAGTAAATATTCGCCCGCGAAAACTTTCTTTTTTTATTGCAAAAGCAATAGGATAAAAGACAGAATAAGGATTAGTTACAATAATAATAATACAATATTAGTAAAACTAATATGAAAATGTTGAATTATCTATTCAAACAAGATATATAAATGACTAACGATTCTTCGTATTCCTCAAAAAATACATATATATCTTAACTTCATTTTTTGAATATTATATCTTAATTAACTGAAATGAACTTCATTATTAAAAATCCAAATTTTGAAATCCTTTATTCGCGAGGAGCTGGATGAGAAGAAACTCTCACGTCCGGTTCTGTAGTAGAGATGGAATTGAGAAACAACCATCAACTATAACCCCAAAAGAACCAGATTCCGTAAACAACATAGAGGAAGAATGAAGGGGATATCTTCTGGAGGTAATCATATTTGTTTCGGTAAATATGCTCTTCAAGCACTTGAACCTGCTTGGATCACATCTAGACAAATAGAAGCAGGTCGACGAGCAATGACACGAAATGCACGTCGTGGGGGAAAGATATGGGTACGCATATTTCCAGATAAACCAGTTACTGTACGACCCGCGGAAACACGTATGGGTTCGGGAAAAGGATCCCCTGAATATTGGGTAGCTGTTGTGAAACCCGGTCGAATACTTTATGAAATGGGTGGAGTAACAAAAAAGATTGCCAGAAGGGCTATTTCAATAGCAGCATCCAAAATGCCTATACGAACTCAATTCATTAGTTCCGAGATAGAAGAAAAATCTAAAACCACCCGAAAGGAATCTTAGGAATGAAACAAAAACACAGGTTTCTTTTTCTGTTTGTGGACAAAAAATATTTCTTTTTTTCTTCGCCCTTTGCATTGTAAAAAACAGAGTAAAAAAAATGATATGATTCAACCTCAGACCCATTTAAATGTAGCGGATAACAGCGGGGCTCGAGAATTGATGTGTATTCGAATCATAGGAGCTAGCAATCGTCGATATGCTCATATTGGTGACATTATTGTTGCTGTTATCAAAGAAGCAGTACCTAATATGCCTCTAGAAAGATCCGAAGTAGTCAGAGCGGTAATTGTGCGTACCTGTAAAGAACTCAAACGTGACAACGGAATGATAATACGATATGATGACAATGCCGCAGTTGTTATTGATAAAGAAGGAAATCCAAAAGGAACTAGAATTTTTGGTGCAATCGCCCGAGAGTTGAGACAATTCAATTTTACTAAAATAGTTTCATTAGCTCCCGAAGTATTATAAAAGGAAATCGTGATATGTTTCTAGTGGAGTATTTGAAAGAAAGGTCTTATAAAAGGAAATCGTGATATGTTTCTAGTGGAGTATTTGAAAGAAAGGTCTTATAAAAGGAAATCGTGATATGTTTCTAGTGGAGTATTTGAAAGAAATAGATTCAAAATTGAGTAGAATGTGTCTCACGCATATATCTTTCTTGAAAAATAGAATTCATAGACAAATAAGTAAAAAAACACGTTGATAGTATCCAATTTTTTTTGCCGCAATAATTATAGTTCATCATGGGTAGGGACACTATTGCTGAGATAATCACTTCTATACGAAATGCTGATATGGATCGAAAAAGAGTGGTTCGAATAGCATCCACCAATATTACCGAAAATATTGTAAGAATACTTTTACGAGAAGGTTTTATTGAAAACGTGAGAAAGCATCGAGAAAAAAACAAAAATTTTTTTGTTTTAACCCTGCGACATAGAAGGAATAGGAAAAGACCCTATAGAAATATTTTCAATTTAAAACGGATCAGTCGACCCGGTTTACGAATCTATTCTAACTATCAACGAATCCCTAAAATTTTAGGTGGGATGGGAGTTGTAATTCTTTCTACTTCGCGAGGTATAATGACAGACCGAGAGGCTCGACTAGAAGGAATCGGGGGAGAAATTTTGTGTTATATATGGTAATATTTTGATATTTTGAATTGAATATAAAAATTGGATCCAAAACTTCTTATTTGTAAAATTTGGGAAAGGAAAAATGGGGGAGTTATTGAATATCGTTCTACCTCCATTAGTTGATACTTCAAGATCACTTACAGTACCTGGGATGAAAGAACAAAAATGAATTCCTAAGGGTTTCA